TCTCCCGTTTCATTTCAATAAACTACACCCCCCTTCTCTTTTGAATTTTGAGTTTGACTCTATTTAGTTTAATATCTCGTAAAAATTCAAATTTTTTTGTAAGTTGAGTTAATAAGTTCTAATTAATTATTATATTATTCTATTTAATTAATATTAATTTTAATTTTTTAATTAAAGGTTCTGTTGTTTTTTTATTTGTCCGCCACTTCTTATCCTTATAATATCTCTTACTAAATCGAAAAAAATATGGAAAAATGGAAAAAAGAGTAAAAAAGGAGTAAGGGTTCTTGATCCTGTTTTTCAAAGAATCATTACTCTTTCGACACAAGAAAAGGGTGTCCAAATTCACTTTCTTGTGCCGAAGACTAGACTAGCAAGACGAATTTTTTGTTTCCCACCCTTATATGTTCTATTATCCGATTACTTCTGTCTAGTATCTAATCCAATTGGATTTTATTTATACTCTAAAATTCGACTATAAAAATTATATATTTTATGACATAGAAATTTAGCAATAGTACCATAGCCACATTAACCCCGATTAAAAAACTATTTTTTTTTTCAAAATCTACATACTATGACTAGCAATGCGATACAAAGAATTACCAGCATCCGGGAGAAAGGTAGAAAAAGAGTCTAACCCAGCAAATAGGTTTTCATAATTTTAATTTTTTTTTGATCTTTGATCATCCATAATTACCAACAAAATTTGGTTCTTTTTACGAACTTGGTGTCTATAAATCCCCAAGTCTAGAAATTCATTTCAGCCAATTGAACCTTCTCAAACTGTTTCTTTTTAAGAACCAAAAAGATTTGTGAAAAAATAACAAATGCCAAGAAGAACAAAAGTCCTTGGACACGTAATGGGTCTTGAAGTACTATTTCTGCATCTCCCTGACCAAATCCGCCGACATTAGGATTACTCGTTAATGGTTGATCCAATTTAACAGATTCACCCTCTGAAACAAGAAGTTCTGGTCCTGGGGGGATAATATTAACTACTTGTCGCCCATCCGCATTTGTTATGTTTATTTCATATCCCCCTTTTTCTTTTCGGATTATTTTGCTTACTATGCCCGCTGTTGTAGTATTATAAACTGTATTGTTACTCCTGCTCCCGTCGGGATAAATCTGACCCCTTCCCCTGTTCCCACCTACGTAAATCGGATATTTTAAGAAGTGAACGTCTTTCTTATTAGCGGGGTCGGGGGCAAGAATAGGAAAGGTTATTTCGGTATATTTCTGACCGGGAACGGGGCCTACGACAAGAATATTTTTTTTATTAGGGCGATAGCTCTGAAAAGACAAATTGCTTATCTTTTCTTTCATCTCAGGAGAAATACGATCGATAGGGGCTAATTCAAAACCCTCCGGTAAAATAAGAACAGCCCCCACATTCAAACCCCCTTTTTTACCATTAGCAAGAACTTGTTTCAGTTGTATATCATAAGGAATTCGAACAACTGCTTCAAATACAGTATCTGGAAGTACCGCCTGCGGAATCTCAATATCCACGGGCTTATTAGCTAAATGGCAATTGGCGCATACAATACGCCCCGTTGCTTCTCGTGGATTTTCATAACCTTGCTGTGCAAAAATGGGATATGCTTTTGAAATATCCGGGCGGGTTATGATATATATTAGAAGCGATACGGAAATAGAACGAGTAATCTGTTCTTTTATCCAAGAAAAGGTGTTTCTTTTTTCCATGGTCCAATCGTTGATCCAAAAATTTCTACAATACAATAAGGGGGGGTAAGTTGCTAGTATAGTTCCCTATCCACGATTCTGTTAGTTACTTAACTAATTTTACTGGAGAATAATATCAATATCGGACGAATCCCGAAGATGGGTAAAAATAGAAAACGTAAGTACGATTTTCAATACTTTGTTTATGTACAACTACAAAAGAACAGGGGCTCCGATTTTATTAGATTAATATCAGTGGATTTTTTTTTCAGTCATTCATTGAATGATAAATAACTACAAGTGACGGAGATACTCGATTTAAATAACGAAAAACCAAATATTTAAACGTTGTATCAAGAATGACTGGAAAGGTGGAAACCAGACCAGATAGAATTTTATCATTATGATCAAACCCAAAATCTTTGTAGACAGAGCCAATCGTTAATTCCCAACCATGGGGTGAATGAAATCCGATACATAAGTCAGTTAATAATAGAATAGAAAAAGCTTTGACTGTATCGCTTAAGTTATATAGGAATTTCTGGGACCACGAGTTAAGAATACCAAGTTCTTCATTACCAATGATAGAATACCCGCTTAGAATAACAAAACATATTATATTTGTCGAGAAGTGCAAAATCATCTGGATACGACCCTCGTTGTGTATCTTAATTAGTTGGATCATTTCTTGTTGGATTTCTATACGAAGCTTGTGTAGACGTATCTCTGAATATTCTTCGATCAGTTCGTCGAAGACGAACAGTTCCTCCAATTCGATGAATTTTTCTAGAATATTCTTTTCTTGAATCTTATTCAAACAAATTTCGGATTGACCAGTATGCCACCAATTCGTAACCCAAAATTCCAGACTGTTTTTAAATGAGAGAGAAAGCCCCCAGGGCAAAAATACTATAGATACAAGATATACCAGGGGTGGGAATACTTTCCTTTTTGCCATTTTTTCCTCTGTGAATTGTTAATCAACCAACTCCATTCGTCTGCTTTATGCGATTAAATGTTTCTTTCACGTATGAATTCTATATTCTATACAAGGTATGGAACCTATGAATCTAGTTTATTTTTTTTAGGATTTTTTGGTTAGTCTTTGAATCTAGAAAGAATAACGAAATCGACTAAGAATCCACTTCGAATAAAGAAATACTAAAAAAATATCGGGAAACAATATCTGAATTAGAATTAGATTAGAATTAGGTTAAATTTGAAACAACAGTTTCCTCTAGATAAAGGACCCCCTTCATTCTTAATTAATGAATATTAGTAAGATTTTGAGACGAAAGAACCCCTTGTTTCTACCAAAATATCTACTATTTCAAAAAAATTCACGGATTAGTCATTGTCATTTTTGTGTTTTGTGTTGGTCATTAAGTAACAAAAAAGAAAAAGGAAACCTCGATAAAAAAAAAAGGGGGGGGTTTCGTTTTTAGTTATGTTCTAGAAAAGGGGCGATTCTTGCGTTTTTATCTCCTGATAAAGCGGGAATCTACCAGTTCTCAAAATACTTCAATTGGTACATGCAAGAAATAGGCCAATTCAGTAGCTTTTTGTTCAATTTCTCTTGGAGTCAAATTATCATCAATACGCGTTAGGGGAATGGCCCCCCGCCCCCGGATGTCTATATAAAGAACACGACGAACATAAATACTCTCTTTAACTTCTATTCTAATGGACTGAATATCTTTTATAAAGAATCGGCGTAATATGCGACGATTTTTTCCAGGGAATCCCCAACGAAAAATACACATTATGCCTTCTTTTCTATCGAATCGATCATAACCACTACCTACATTCCAGAAAATTGTGCACCACAAATAGGAACTAATAAAGAGACCGGCGAGTCCGTAGAAAGACATCACGATCCCTTGCGAAAAAAAAATGATTGGATGAGAAGGAAAAAAGGATATCAAATTTTGTCCAAGGTAACTGGACGTTCCAACCAACAAGAAGCCCAATGAACCTAAAAAAAGGATAACGGCCCAGCAGAAATTACTTATTTTTCTAGACCCCACGATAAGTTCTATCCATATATGTTCTGATCGCCAACTCATACTCAATCCGATTGTATTTTATTGGAATTGAGAGACTACCTCAAATTCATTTGACTTTATTTTTTTTTTTTACGAAATAACTCTCATCAACTAGCACTAGTTTGATGTGAACCTTTACTTTAGGAAGACGAATCTTCCGTTGCCAATTTGATGGATCCTGACACGGGTAGAATATATTGGCTATATATCTTGTGTCAGCGGGCCTTGGAGCCCTGTGCTTTTTTATGCTTCTGTTTGCTCAGCGAAAATCACATATTATACCATATTTCACTATTTTTTATGATACAAATTTAAGTTTTGAAACAATTGGAGGGTATAGATATAGGGTCACCTTGGATCTAAAGAATCTTGTTTTTTTGAACATGAAAAGATAAAGAAACCATTGCAATTGCCGGAAATAGTAGGCCTACTAAAGGCACAAAAATAGAGGGAAAGCTGAAAGTTGTCATAGAATGGGTACCTCGATTTATTGTTTGTACCTGTTATGTTATTTATAAATTCAATATATCTTATAATAATTATAATTTTATAAATTATAAAAGAATGAAAATAAGTAATTCAAATGAAGCTCATTATTATGACTGCAATAACCCAGTCAATGCTCAATTTCAATTATTACGATAACTAGAAATCGCAGTATCTATATCCCTATATCGAAATGTCTAATTGAGTATCTAGAATAAGGGCAAGAAATGTAGAACTAAATATTTGTCTTTTCGTCTTGTCTTCGAATTTTAATTTACTAAAAAAAGAAAGAATTTCTTACAGATTATCGAATAATTCGTTAGAATACGAACCAACAGGTATTTTTAGCTAAAACAGGATTTTCGGGAAATGGAGAAAAATAAAAAATTTTTCTTTTTTTTTTTTAGAGGTTTTAATCAGAAATAGAGATAAGGGGGAATTATCCGCAACTTTTGCTTCTTTATATTATATATTATACAATTTGATCTTATGTGACGAAGGACGATTATCTTTTTTATTTGATTCTGATAAACTAACTACCCCTTTGCTACAAATATTTTAGCTTAGTGTTTTATTTTATTTCGGCTCTATTCCATCCCATTTTGATTCAAAGGAAAGAAAGTGTGGAACTTAAATAACTCACCCAAAACATTTTTTAAAAGATTACGCGGTACGATTAGGTCAAATAAACCCTTATCAAATAAATATTCAGCCGATTGCGAACCCTCGGGTACTGTTTTATTCAATGTTTGTTCAATTACCCTTTTACCCGCAAATGCA